TTTTCGGAAGAAAAGGAGGATCCGGACAAAATGGATGAAACGGAAGAAATCCGAGTGAATGGAAAGGAAAAAATAAAGGATGAATTCCACTTTCCCTTTACAGAGACAGGATATAACAACAGCCCAGTTTATGAGGATTCTTATCTGAATATGAATGGGAATCAAGAAAATTCGAAATTAAACGAGAAAGGGGGTGAAAGCGAAAAAAAGGAACAAAAAAATTGTTCCCGCCTTTTCTTTGAAGATTTTGAGAAATCTCTTGTGACTCTTCTTTTCGATTATAACAGATGGAATCGTCCATTTCGTTACATAAAAAATAATCGATTTGAAAAGGGTGTACGAAATGAAATGTCCCAATATTTCTTTGATACATGCCAAAGTAATGTAAAAAAAAGAATTTCTTTTACATATCCGCCTAGTTTATCTATTTTTTTAGAAATAATAAAAAAAAAAATACCTTTGTTGGCACTAGACAAAACTTCTCATTTTAACACTCATTGGATTTATTTTAAAAATCTACAAAGTAATAAGAGAAACATCGAGTTTCGAACTCGAATTGAAACTTTCGAAAAAGAGTGGACTTTTCTAGATATACTGGAAACAAGAAGTAGATTATGTAATGACGATACTAAAAACGAATATTTTCCTAAAATTTATGATCCTTTGTTGAATGGTCCATATCGCGTAAGAATTAAAAAACAACTTTTACAAGATAATTTGAAAACTTTGAAAGACAATTTGCGAGAAAGGGTTAGTATAAATCGGATTCATGATATACTTTTTACATATCCTGATTCCACAAAAAGGGAATTTAAAAGAAACACGTTTAAATTCAATTTAATAAATAGTAATAAATTATTAAACGATAATTTATTACTATTAACTGGTGAATTTGATATGGATTTCGAAAAAGAAAGAGAATTTTTAAAAAATTTCATTAAGGCCGTTCGAGATTATTCTAACCTAAAAATAATTAAAAAAGAATCTATTGGAATGAAAGAAATCAGTAAAAAAGTCGCCCGGTGGTCATACGAATTAATAACTGAATTAGACCAACAATCCGGAGAATACCAAGAAAACATGCCAGTTGATCATGAAATTCGCTCACGAAAAGCCAAACGGGTAGTGATTTTTACTGCTATCAATGAAAATACTGCTATTAATAGTAATAAGGAATCCCATTCTGAGAATCCAAGAAACGAAGTAGCTTTGATACGTTATTCCCAACAATCAGATTTTCGCCGAGGAATAATTAAAGGTTCTATCCGCGCTCAAAGACGTAAAATTAGTATGTGGGAACTGTTTCAAGCAAATGTACATTCTCCTCTTTTTTTGGACAGAATCAAAAAATCGCCTCGGTTTTTATTTAATAGATTCGAACGTATTAAAGTAATTTTTTCAAATTGGATACATAATTGGTTCGAATTTAAAATTGTCGAATATATGGATGACGAAAGAAAAAAAGAAGAGATAAAAGAAAAGAATAAAAAGGAGGAGAACAGAAGAAAAGAACAGACACAGATAGATATAGCCGAAGCATGGGATACCATTCCATTTGCACAAGTAATAAGGGGTTCTATGTTACTAATACAATCCACCTTTCGAAAATATATTCTATTACCTTCATTAATAATAGCCAAAAATATTGGACGTATGGTCTTATTGCAATTTCCTGAATGGTTTGAGGATCTACAGGAATGGAATAAAGAACTGCATATTAAATGTACTTATAATGGTGTTCAATTATCGGAAACTGAATTTCCAAAAAATTGGTTGACAGATGGTATTCAGATAAAAGTCCTATTTCCTTTTGTCCTGAAACCTTGGCACAGATCTAAACTAGGACCCTCGTCTAGAAACAGAATGCCAAAGAAAAAAGAAAGAGATGGTTTTTATTTTTTAACCGTTTGGGGAATGGAAACTTATCTTCCTTTTGGTTCTCCCAGAAAACGATCTTCTTTTTTTAAGCCTATTTTTAAGGAATTGAAAAAAAGAATTGGAAAATTGAAAAATCCCTATTTCTTACCTAGAAATATTTTCCAGGTAAAATCGAAATTAGTTTCAAAAGAACAAAAAATATGGGTTCTAGAAAATATTTTATTTATAAAAAAAAAAGTACTTTTAAAATTCAACCCCAATTTGCTTTTTAACGGAAGCGGGGTCTATCAATCAAATCAAATGAAAAACACGAAAGATTATAAAATCAGCAATGAGATAATTCGTGAATCATTTAGTCAAGTTCAACCTCCAAAACGGACAATGACAGAAAAAAAAACCAAGGATCTAACTGATAAGGCAAACACAATCCGAAATCAAATAGAAAAAATTTCAAAAGAAAAAAAAAACACAGGAATATATATTAGTCCTAACAAAAGAAGTTTTAAGGATAAAAGATTAGAATCGTCACTAAATTTTTGGAAAATAGTAAAACGGAGAAATGTTCGATTAATCTCTAAAGTATATTTTTTTATAAAAATTATTGTTGAAAGAATATACATAGATCCTGTTTTGTCTATCATTAATCTTTCCAAACTTACTAGTCAACCCCTTCTCGACTCAATAAATAAAGTCATAGATAAATGCATAAATATTAATAAAGCAAATCAAGATAGAGTTAAGAAAAAAAATAAAAATGTAATTCGATTTATTTCAACTATTTCAACCATAAAAAGTTCAATTGATACTATTCGGAATCAAAAAAATTCACCAAACTTTTGCTATTTATCCTACTTATCGCAAGCATATGTATTTTACAGCTTATCCCAAACTCAAGTTATTAATTTGGAGAAATTACGATATCTTTTTAAATATCACGATAACCAAATTACCCTTTTTCTTAAGACTGAAATAAAGGATTCTTTTGAAGAAATACTTGATTCGGAATTAACTCATAAGAAACTTTTGAGTTATGGAATGAATCGCTGCAAAAACTGGTTAAAGGGATTACAAAGACATTATCAATACGATTTATCTCCTATTCAATGGTCTAGATTAATACCACAAAGGTGGAGAACTAGAGTTTCTCAACAGCATAGGGCTCAAAATTTCAAAAAGGATTCATACGGATTAATCTCTTTCAAAAAACAAAATGATGTTGAAGCCTATTCTTTATCTTTAGGAAATCAAAACGATAATTTTAAAAAATCGTCTAGATATGATCTTTTGTCATATCAATTCCTTAATTCTGAAACCGAAACGGAAAAAAAAGGAGACTCATTTATTGCTGGATCAACCCTTGAAACACAAGTAAACGGAAAGCAAGATAGTTGTTACAACTCCACCATAGATAAATACGACCTTTCTGAAATGCGGGAAAGGAATCCTATTCATAATTATATAGGTTATATAGAAAAAGGTGATATGAAATCTATGGAAAAAAATCCCGATCGAAAATATTTTGATTGGAAAACTCTTAATTTTGATCTTAGACAAAAAATGATTATTGAGTACTGGACCAAGATCGATACCAAGAGTAATCAAAATACTAAGATTAATACTAACAATTATAAAATAATTGATAAAATTACTAAAAAAGGTCTTTTTTATTTTACGCTTCCGAAAAATCCCCAACTAAAGTTACCAAAGACTCCAAAAACTTTTTTTGATTGGATGGGAATGAATGAGGAAATACTAAAGTGTTCCATTTCGACTATAGAACTTTGGCTCTTCCCCGAATTTATGTTACTTTATAATCTATATAAAATGAAACCGTGGGTTATACCAAGTAAAGTGCTTCTTTTACATTGGAATCTAAATGAAAATATTCTTAGTGAAAATAAAAGCATCGCTGACAACCAAAAGGTGGAATGTGTTATACCGTCAAAAAAAAGAAAAAAGAATCCAAGTCGAAATCAAAAAGAAAAGGAACCCGCTACAAGTCAAAGAGATCTCAGATCAGATGGACAAAAACAAGTGAATCTTGAATCCCACCCCTCAACAAATCAACAAAAGGATATTAAAGAAGATTATGTAGCATTAAAGAGAAATTTAAAAAGGGGTACAAAGAAAAAACAATACAAAAACAAGACAGAAGCAGAACTAAATTTCTTCCTGAAACCTTATTCACTTTTTCAATTGAGATGGGGCGATACATTGAATCAAAGAATGATCAATAATATCAAAATATATTGTCTCCTGCTTAGACTGCGAAATCCAAGAAAAATTGCTATATCCTCAATTCAGCGAAGAGAAATGAGTTTGGATATACTGCTAATTCAGAAAAATTTTAGTCTTGTAGAATTGATCAAAAGGGGGGTATTGGTTATCGAACCCGCTCGTCTGTCTGTAAAAAATAATGGACAATTTTTTATGTATCAAACCTTAGGTATTTCATTGGTTCATAAGAGTAAGCAGCAAAATAATCAAGAATACCCAGAACAAACAGATATTGATAAGAATGATTTTGATTTACTTCTTCCTGAAACGGTTTTCTCTCCTAAATATCGTAGAGAGTTTAGAATGAGACTTTGTTTGAATTCAAAAAATACGAATAAAAATCCATTATTTTGCACTGAGAACAACTGTAGTCAATTCTTGGACAAAGGGAAACATCTTGAGAAAGAAAAGAATGAATTAATTAAATTCAAATTTTTTATTTGGCCTAATTATCGATTAGAGGATTTAGCTTGTATGAATCGCTATTGGTTTGATACGAATAACGGCAGTCGTTTCAGTATGTTACGGATACATATGTATCCACGGTTCAAAGGTTGTTGGTAGCCCAGTTTTCCTATATATCTATATATTCGATCCCAGAGAAGATATGAAAGCAAAAAAATTCGCACATGCCCCGCTTTCTCTCCCGTTCGAATATATGATCCTAAAATCACTAACGTATTAATTAGACCTAGAAAAAAATTAACAGAATCTTCTTTATTTTAGGTCTACATTATGCTCGTTTGAGAATGCAAAAAGGACCTATTACTATCTGAATGAAATTGAACTCAAAAATTAGATTGATTAATGTGACTTGATAAAATAATAAAATTCTACATCCATAGTCCATAAAGAAATTCAATTGTTGTATATACCACATTAATAATTAATATTACTAAATTATTCGTACTCATCGGTCAAATCCATATCATTAAAAAATTAGGAAGAGGAAAAACCTTTTATGATCAAAAATGTATTCATTTCGGTTATCTCTGAAGAAGAACCCAGAGGGTCTGTTGAATTTCAAGTATTCAGTTTTACTAATAAGATACGGAAGCTTACTTCACATTTAGAATTGCACAAAAAAGATTATTTATCTCAGAGAGGTTTGCGGAAAATTTTGGGAAAACGTCAACGACTGTTGTCTTATTTGTCAAAAAAAAATAGAGAACGTTATAAAGAATTAATTGGTCAATTGGGTATTCGAGAGACAAAAATTCGTTAATTGAAAGAGTCATGTCTTTTAAGTACTTATTTTTTTTATTCCTTTCCATTTTGATCAATTTCTTTGCAATTTCAGCAATTCATGGAAGAATGAATCAATAAAAAACTTATGACTGTACCAGTTACAAGAAAAGACCTTATGATAGTCAATATGGGTCCGCACCACCCATCAATGCACGGCGTTCTTCGTCTCATCGTTACTCTAGACGGTGAAAATGTTGTTGACTGTGAACCAATATTGGGTTATTTACATAGAGGGATGGAGAAAATTGCAGAAAATCGAACAATTGTACAATATTTGCCTTATGTAACGCGTTGGGATTATTTAGCTACTATGTTCACAGAAGCAATAACTGTAAACGGTCCAGAACAATTGGGAAATATTCAAGTACCTAAAAGAGCTAGTTATATCAGAGTCATTATGTTGGAGTTGAGTCGTCTAGCTTCCCATTTGTTATGGCTGGGACCTTTTATGGCAGATATTGGCGCACAGACCCCCTTCTTCTATATTTTTCGAGAAAGAGAATTGATCTATGATCTATTCGAGGCTGCTACAGGTATGCGAATGATGCATAATTATTTTCGTATCGGAGGAGTAGCTGCTGATCTACCTCATGGCTGGATAGATAAATGTTTGGATTTTTGTGATTATTTTTTAACAGGGGTTACTGAGTATAAAAAGCTTATTACACGTAATCCCATTTTTTTAGAACGGGTTGAGGGTGTAGGCATTATTGGCGGAGAAGAAGCACTAAATTGGGGTTTATCGGGACCAATGCTACGAGCTTCCGGAATCAAATGGGATCTTCGTAAACTTGATCGTTATGAGTGTTACGACGAATTGGATTGGGAGATTCAATGGCAAAAAGAAGGGGATTCATTAGCTCGTTATTTAGTACGAATCGGTGAAATGACAGAATCCATAAAGATTATCCAACAGGTTCTGGAAGGACTTCCAGGGGGACCCTATGAAAATTTAGAAATCCGACGCTTTGATAGAGTAAAAGATCCCGACTGGAATGATTTTGAATATCGATTTATTAGTAAAAAACCCTCTCCAACCTTTGAATTGTCGAAACAAGAACTTTATGTGAGAGTCGAAGCCCCAAAGGGTGAATTGGGAATTTTTCTAATAGGAGATCGGAATGTTTTTCCTTGGAGATGGAAAATTCGACCGCCGGGTTTTATCAATTTGCAAATTCTTCCTCAGTTAGTTAAAAGAATGAAATTGGCTGATATTATGACGATACTAGGTAGCATCGATATCATTATGGGGGAAATTGATCGTTAAAATGATAATGGATACAACGGAAATACAAGTTATCAACTCTTTTTACAGATTGGACTTAATAAACGTAAGGGGGGTCTATGGAATCATATGGTCACTTGTTCCTATTTTGACTCTTATATTAGGAATCATAACAGGTGTACTCGTAATTGTTTGGTTAGAAAGAGAAATATCTGCAGGTATACAACAACGTATTGGACCCGAATACGCCGGCCCCTTGGGAATTCTTCAAGCTCTGGCAGATGGTACAAAACTACTTTTTAAAGAGAACCTTCTTCCATCTAGAGGAGATGCTGGTTTATTCAGTATCGGACCATCCGTCGCAGTTGTAGCAATTTTGCTAAGTTATTCAGTAATTCCTTTTGGCTACCACCTTATTCTAGCTGATCTTAGTATTGGTGTTTTTTTATGGATAGCTATTTCAAGCATTGCTCCCGTTGGACTTCTTATGTCGGGGTATGGATCAAATAATAAATATTCCTTTTTAGGTGGTCTACGAGCCGCTGCTCAATCAATTAGTTATGAAATACCATTAACTTTGTGTGTACTATCAATAGCTCTACGTGTGATTCGGTGAAATAAAAGATTTCATCTACTTTCTTCTTTCTAAGAAGAGGTTTAAGGTAAATGGGTTGAGTATATATTTTTCATTTTTATTTGATCATTCAAGTTGATGAATAAAAGCCGATAGTTATATGGGTGAAGAAAACGGCTTCCCACTTTGCAGTAAAGGGCTGATTCTCATTTCCTATGTACAAGGATTAAGTAAAAGTAAACATAAGTAGTAGAGACTGTTTACTCCAAGGCTTTACCCCAAGATTGGTTCCTTATTCATCACTGCTTGAAGCGGGTTTAAAAAATTGACTCTCTATAGTTTTTTATAGCGTTTAGCATAGGTATATTAAAATACCTGCAAGTTCAAGAAAATTGATTGGATGGTTAGGAAGACTAAGATACACAAAGAAATAATAATGGTAATTCTCTAAGTTCTATGAGAGAGTATTTCCATACATAAAAGGAATTCCCGTTGGGACTTTTAGTTGGTAGAAATGATCAAGAAGTACTACCCATGATTCCGATTCAGAGTATGCTCCCATCCGTCGATTACAAAAAAATAACTATTATGAACGAAGTAATCTTTTATTTTGGTTAAAATCCCTTTTCTTTTATTTTATGAGAAAGGAGAATAGGAACGAAATAAAATAGAATAAAAAAAAATAGAATAATGAAATGTCCTTATATTTCGTTTTTACCTTTGAGGAGCCGTATGAGGTGAAAATCTCATGTACGGTTCTGGAATAGCGATGAGAACACTGTAGTTCTCATCGACTATGATTATCTAACAGTTCAAGTACAGTTGATATAATTGAAGCGCAGTCAAAATATGGTTTTTGGGGGTGGAATCTGTGGCGTCAACCTATAGGATTTTTCATTTTTCTGATTTCTGCTCTAGCCGAATGTGAGAGATTACCTTTTGATTTACCAGAAGCAGAAGAAGAGTTAGTAGCCGGTTATCAAACCGAATATTCAGGTATCAAGTTTGGTTTATTTTATGTTGCTTCTTATCTGAATCTACTAGTTTCTTCATTATTTGTAACAGTTCTTTACTTCGGAGGTTGGAATCTTTCTATTCCCTACCTATTTGTTCCTGATATTTTTGACATAAATATAAATAAAGTGGGGAAAGTCTTTGGAACAATAATCAGTATCTTTATTACATTAGGTAAAACTTATTTGTTCTTGTTCGTTCCTATTGCCACAAGATGGACGTTACCAAGGCTGAGAATGGACCAACTATTAAATCTTGGGTGGAAATTCCTTTTACCTATTTCTTTAGGTAATTTATTATTAACAACTTCGTCTCAACTTCTTTCGCTCTAAGGGATTCGAATTGTCTATATTTACGACTTGTCTCAAACAAGAGAAAGAAACGAGTATAAAATTTTTGATTTATACATAGTCACGATATGTTCCCTATGTTAACTGAGTTGATGAATTATGGTCAACAAACAATACGGGCCGCCCGGTACGTCGGTCAAGGTTTCACAGTCACTCTGTCTCACGTGAATCGTTTACCTATAACTATTCAATACCCTTATGAAAAACTGATCACATCGGAACGTTTCCGAGGCCGAATCCATTTTGAATTTGATAAATGCATTGCTTGTGAAGTATGTGTTCGTGTATGTCCTATAGATCTACCCGTTGTAGATTGGAAATTGGAAAGTGATATTCGAAAGAAACGATTGTTTAATTACAGTATTGATTTTGGAATCTGCATATTTTGTGGTAATTGTGTCGAGTATTGTCCAACAAATTGTTTATCAATGACTGAAGAATACGAACTTTCAACTTATGATCGCCATGAATTGAATCATAATCAAATTTCTTTGGGTCGGTTACCAACATCAGTAATCGACGATTACACAATTCGAACAATTTCGAATTCACCTCAAATAAAAAATGTATAAACTCCTTGATTCAAAAAAATTTCTAATTAAATAAAATATAAAATTTCAATTAAAAAATTAGATAAGATATTAGAGTAATGATTTTAAAATAGACATTTTCAAATTCTTCTTTCGGAAATTTAATTACAATGCCCCAGGAACACTATTTCCATTAAGTTACACCCACTCAACTTTCATTTAGTTTTAATTTTTAATTAAGTTTAAGTTAAGGAGTGACATAAAGATAAAACAAATGCAGTCACTTCTTGTTTCCTGGTCAGTTCAATAAAGTCATGAAAGAGTTTCTATCTTTTTAAAATCGAAATGGATTTACCTGAACCAATACGTGATTTTCTTTTACTGCTTCTGGGATCAATTCTGATCTTAGGAGGTTTAGGGGTCGTATTATTTCCCAATCCAATTTTTTCTGCCTTTTCGTTGGGATTGGTTCTGGTTTGTATATCCTTAATCTATATTCTAATGAACTCTTACTTTGTAGCTGCTGCACAGCTACTGATTTACGTAGGGGCTATAAATATTTTAATCATTTTTGCTGTGATGTTCATGAATGGTTCAGAATATTCCAAATATTTTCATCCTTGGACGGTTGGGGATGGGGTTACCTTGATGGTTTGTACAAGTCTTTTTATTTCACTAATTACTACTATTCCAGATACATCATGGTACGGGATTATTTGGCCTACAAGATCAAATCAGATTGTAGAGCAAGATTTGATAAGTAATAGTCAACAAATTGGAATTTATTTATCAAGAGATTTTTTTCTTCCATTTGAACTCATTTCAATAATTCTTTTAGTTGCTTTAATAGGCGCAATTGCTGTAGCTCGTCAATAATAACTAATCAATGAAAATGTTTCATACATCTTATATATGATCCAATGGAATGGGTTGAATTCTTATTTCAATTGAAAATAATGAGATTTATAAGGAGTTGTTTAACGATGCTAGAACATGTACTTGTTTTGAGTGCCTATTTATTTTGTATAGGCATCTATGGGTTGATCACAAGTCGAAATATGGTTCGGGCTCTTATGTGTCTTGAACTTATATTGAATGCAGTTAATATTAATTTTGTAACATTTTCCGATTTTTTTGATAATCGTCAATTAAAGGGAGAAATCTTATCCATTTTTGTTATAGCTATTGCAGCCGCTGAAGCAGCTATTGGACCAGCTATTGTTTCATCAATTTATCGTAATCGAAAATCAACTCGTATTAACGAATCCAATTTGTTGAATAATTAGTAGTAATTATATCTCGTATTAACGAATCCAATTTGTTGAAGTTGAATAAGACTATTCATTCTAATTAGTATAGTTGCTACGTTAAGGTATGATCTTGGTTACAAAAAGAGAATAAATCAAAGTATTTTGGCCTTTTCCATTTTCTACTAAACCAACCCAGAAATAGATTGATTAGAAAAATTCTGATAACTTGTTGATTCGTCTGGTATCTAAATAGGGGGTTTATTTCTAAGATTACCAGGTCGAAATTTTATGATGTTCAAAAATAGATAGATCCAATGTCACATTCAGTAAAAATTTATGATACATGTATAGGATGTACTCAATGTGTCCGAGCTTGCCCAACCGATGTATTAGAAATGATACCTTGGGATGGATGTAAAGCAAAACAAATTGCTTCTGCGCCAAGAACAGAAGATTGCGTTGGTTGTAAAAGATGTGAATCTGCCTGTCCAACGGATTTCTTGAGTGTTCGAGTTTATTTATGGCATGAAACAACTCGCAGTATGGGTCTAGCTTATTAATAGAATATGTTCTAGAAAACTTGACTTGAATCCTTTTTATTTTGTTTACCGACAAAACCCGTGTTCATAAGAATATTTTGAGCACGGGTTTTTCTGGTCCAAGTATATCTTTTCTTTACCATGAATTTTTTTCCTTGGTTAACACTAATTGTAGTTTTTCCAATATCTGCGGGTTCTTTTATTTTCTTTTTTCCACATAAAGGAAATAAGATCATCCGTTGGTATACTATATGTATATGTATAGTGGAATTCCTTCTAATAGGCTATACATTCTGTTATCATTTCCAACCAGATGATCCGTTAATACAACTAGTGGAGGATTATAAATGGGTCGATTTATTTGATTTCCATTGGAGATTAGGAATAGATGGCCTTTCTATAGGACCCATTTTACTAACGGGATTCATCACCACTTTAGCTACTTTATCGGCTTGGCCGATTACTAGAGATTCTCGATTATTTCATTTTCTGATGTTAGCAATGTACAGTGGTCAAATAGGATTATTCTCTTCTCGAGACCTTTTACTTTTTTTTCTCATGTGGGAGTTAGAATTAATTCCCGTTTATCTACTTCTATCTATGTGGGGAGGAAAAAAACGTCTGTATTCGGCTACGAAATTTATTTTGTACACGGCAGGAGGCTCCATTTTTCTTTTAATGGGAGTTCTAGGTATCGGCTTATATGGTTCTAATGAACCAACATTTAATTTTGAAACATTAATCAATCAGCCGTATCCTGCGGCCTTAGAAATACTATTCTATATTGGCTTTTTTATTGCTTTTGCTGTCAAATCGCCGATTATACCCTTACACACATGGTTACCAGATACTCATGGAGAAGCACATTATAGTACTTGTATGCTTCTAGCCGGAATCTTATTAAAAATGGGAGCATATGGATTGGTTCGTATCAATATGGAATTATTGCCTCATGCCCATTATCTATTTTCCCCTTGGTTAGTGATAGTGGGTACAATCCAAATAATCTATGCGGCTTTAACATCTCTTGGCCAACGGAATTTAAAAAAAAGAGTAGCGTATTCGTCTGTATCTCATATGGGTTTTATAATTATAGGAATTGGTTCGATAAGCGATACAGGACTTAATGGAGCTCTTTTACAAATCATATCTCATGGATTTATTGGTGCTGCACTTTTTTTCTTGTCGGGGGCGACTTATGATAGAATACGTCTTGTTTATCTTGATGAAATGGGCGCAATAGCTATCCCAATGCCAAAAGTATTCACGATGTTTAGTAGCTTTTCAATGGCTTCGCTTGCCTTACCGGGTATGAGTGGCTTTGTTGCTGAATTGCTAGTTTTTTTTGGAATAATTAACAGCCAAAAATATTTTTTACTGTCAAAACTGCTAATTACTTTTCTAATGGCAATTGGAATCATATTAACTCCTATATATTTATTATCTCTGTCACGCCAAATGTTCTATGGATATAAGCTTTTTAATGTTCAAACCTCTTATTTTTTTGATTCTGGACCGCGAGAGTTATTTCTTTCAATTTCTCTCTTTTTACCCGTACTAAGTATTGGTATGTACCCGGATTTTATTCTGTCACTATCGGTTGACAGGGTAGAAGTTATTCTATCTAATTTTTTTCTAAACAGTTTTCATAACTAAACTAAAAAATCTTATGATTTGAAATCGTTGATTCGACACTTAAAAGTTTTACAATGAAAAAAGGTGGACCTTTTCATTTCGTAAATTTAGAAGTCATTTTTAAGTAAAGTAAAAAAATGGAAACCCACATGAACACGAACCGTATCAATCAATATTGTATTGATTGATACGGTTCGGTGTCGGTTCCCACAAAATTCTTTCTATACACCATACTCTGTTGTAGTCGTAAGATACGTTCGTGAATTTTTTTTTATGTTAATGTAAACGAACCATAACTATGCAACCCTATTCCAAATAGATTGACCCCAAAATAGCATATCCAAATGATAAGAAAGCCTATAGACGCCACAATTGCCGAGTTTGCACCTTGCAGGTTTCGATTTGTTCGAGTATGTAAATAAACCGCGAATATGATCCAAGTAATAAATGCCCAAGTTTCCTTTGGATCCCAATTCCAATATGATCCCCATGCTTCATTAGCCCATACTGCTCCCGAAAGAATACCTATTGTTAAAAATAGAAATCCTAAACTAATAACTCGATAACTCCAATAATCCAATTGTTGAATTAATTGCGATCTATAATAATTCTTAACAAAAAAAAAAGAATTTTTTTGTCTTTGTAAAAGACTACTTCTTTCATTCATGTAGTCAATTTTACAAAAGGAATAGGAATCATTAAAAAAAAGCTGAGTTTGACAAAACAGAGAAAAAATCTTTATACTTTTTCGAAATGTAATGACTAGAAGTGCTACTGATAATAATGATCCACATAAAAGGGACGCATAACCTAATATCATCATAGTTACATGCATTATTAACCACTCGGATTGAAGGGCAGGTACTAATATTGAAGATTGGTGTATTTCAGTTAAAAGTCCTGACGTAGAAAAGCCTTGAGTAAAAATAGCACTTGAACCAGTTATTAAACTTAATAAATTTTTCGTTTTTTTGAAATACAGAACTATATGAATAAAGGAAAAACTCCATGAAAGGAAGATTAATGATTCATATAAATCACTTAGTGGAAAATGACCGGAATAAATCCAACGCGTAACTAATAATCCTGTTATACAGAAAAAACTACCTAGCAGGCCTTTTTCGTACGAATGAGATAGTTGTACGATTTCATCTACAAAAAAAACAGTTATTAAACGACTTGTAATTACGATTGAAAAAATTGAAAAGGAAATATGCGTTAATATGTGTTCTAAGGTTAAAAATAGCATACAAAATCTAAAAAAAAAAATGAGTTTTTGAATGCAACTTAAGAGTTGCATTAATTTCATTTTTATTAATTTTTAATTATAGGATCTATTTATCCTTTTTAGAAGATGACATGCCGCCACTCGGACTCGAACCGAGATGCTCTAGCACTGCTTCCTAAGAGCAGCGTGTCTACCAATTTCACCATAGCGGCTTGTGTTGAACTTATAATAGCCGATGAATAAACAATCGTCGAGAATTTCGAACTCAATTTCAATTTAGGGTAATGTTTTTAGTTTCTTTTTCATAAAAATGAAAAAGTACCCAATAAAAATTCGTTAGTTTCATTTAAGAACTTAGTGGTTTTCGTGGATTTTCTGTTCTACTAGAAGTGTATTGTAACTACACAATTCGAATCTCAAACTTCAATCAAGAGTCAATTAAGGGATAGAACGAAAAAAAGAGAAAAAGAAAGATTTTTTTATAGTAAATGTAAGAAAAAAGGATGTTGATGGGGAAAATAAGCCTCCCCATCCTGAAAATGAGAAAATACACTACAAATAAAAAAAAGAGACCTTTTTTCTTATGTTCATTCGGTTGTCAGAACAACTTTTTCTCAAAAAAGTATTTTTTTTTTAGAGTTCCATAATAAAAAATTCAGTAAAAGAACTCTTTTTAAATCTAAAATAAAGGAATCGAATAGAAAAGAAAAGATAAAAGAGTGAACTTAGTTTCATTTCCTATTAAATTTTGAATTTACAAGATCTAGTGAGTTGAGTTAATAAATAGGAAATGAGTCAATTTTTGAGCGCATTCAGACTATTCCAACTTTATTATTTATTTATTTTTTGTTTGCTGCACAAAAAAACTTTTGGAATTTCCAGTTGAAAGAGATTTACCCAATGAAAAAGCTTTTAAGGCGGTCCAATACCCCTTCCTTTTCCAAATATTTTTACGAATATGCTTTTTTGATGTCGAAATACGCTTTTTTGGAACTGCCATTTTTAAATTAAAAGAATTCCTTAGTGTTCTAGTTGGATGTGAAAGACATGTATTGTTCAAACCAAACGCTTCCTTACAAATTATAATTCTATTATATATTTATATATTCAACATTCGTTTGATTTATTCGTGAATCAATATTCTCTTCAGAAAAAAAAGAAATAACGAAGGAATAGAGAATATAGATAGGGTTTTGCTTTTTTATTTTAACCTATTCTATGAAATCGAATAGGCATAAAATAGTTTTTATTGATTCACCTGTTTCTTTGTGACTCTTTCTCATTAAAGCCTATATTTCGAAATTTAGAATTTATAAGTTAGAGAAATCGAATTAGTTGAACTTAAATTTCCTAAACAAAAAGAATCCAATCTTGCATTTTTTTTATGTCTATTTTTAGTATTCTACATTAAATTGACATGTCATAAAATATACAATTGAAGATAAGAATCCAATTTTTGCTTACTGAAACGAAAAGTAAATGCATTTGCTTTTCTATTACCTTAACTGTTCAAATTCGTACAAATCAAATAGGTATGTTGAATTTTGAAAAATTCGAAATTACTCTCTTTCATAGGATTTGACCAATTCTAATTTCTTAAATTGAATATTTGAAATAGTTAGAAGAAAATCATAAAAAATAAGGAATAAGTAAAATAATAAGAAAAATTTCGAAATTTTTATTTCAATTTAAGATTTAAGGCAGTTTAACTAAAGTACGTATCTTGGCTTTTAATTACTCCTTTCAAAGAAACAAGATCCGGTGAATCGGAAACAAAAAAATCAATTAGGAAATTCAGAATTACAAAAAAACTTTTTATGCAACAGATATATCAATATGGGTGGATTATACCTTTCATCCCACTTCCAGTTCCTATATTCCTAGGGTTGGGTCTTCTTCTTTTTCCAACAACAACAATAAAATTTCGTCGTATGTGGTCTTTTCAGAGTGTTTTATTGTTAAGTATAGTCATGGTTTTTTCAATCAATCTGTCTATTCAGCAAATAAATAAAAATTCTATCTATCAAGATGTATGGTCTTGGCTTATTAATAATGATTTTTCTTTAGAATTCGGCTATTTAATAGACCCACTTACTTCTATTATGTCAATATTAATCACTACCGTTGGAATTATGGTTCTTATTTATAGTGATAATTATATGGCTCATGATCAATCCTATTTGAAATTTTTTATTTATATGAGTTTTTTCAGTACTTCAATGTTAGGGTTAGTTACTAGTGCTAATTTTATACAAATTTATATTTTTTGGGAATTAGTTGGGATGTCTTCCTATCTATTAATTGGCTTTTGGTTCACACGGCCTCTTGCGGCAAATGCTTGTCAAAAAGCTTTTGTAACTAACCGGGTAGGCGACTTTGGCTTATTATTAGGAATTTTAGGATTTTATTGTATAACAGGTAGTTTCGAATTTGAGGATTTATTCGAGATATTGAATAACTTAATTCAGAATAATGAGGTCAATCCTTTATTTCTTACTGGGTGTGCTATTCTATTATTTGCCGGTTCCGTTGCTAAATCTGCGCAATTTCCCCTTCATGTCTGGTTGCCGGATGCTATGGAGGGACCCACTCCAATTTCTGCTCTTATCCATGCTGCCACTATGGTAGCAGCGGGAATTTTTCTTGTAGCTCGACTTCTTCCTCTTTTTATAGTCATACCCTCCATAATGAATTTAATCTCGTTGATAGCAATAATAACAGTCTTTTTAGGAGCTACTTTAGCTCTTGCTCAAAAAGACATTAAGAGGGGTTTAGCCTATTCCACAATGTCACAATTGGGTTATATGATGTTAGCTCTCGGTATGGGATCTTATCGAAATGCTTTATTCCATTTGATTACTCATGCCTATTCAAAAGCATTATTATTTTTAGGATCGGGATCCATTATTCATTCAATGGAAAGACTTGTTGGTTATTCCCCGTATAAAAATCAAAATATGGTTCTGATGGGAGGTTTAGGAAAACACATACCGATTACAAAAACTTCGTTTTTTTTAGGTACACTCTCTCTTTCTGGTATTCCACCCTTAGCCTGCTTTTGGTCGAAAGAAGAAATTCTTAAGGATAGTTGGTTTTATTCACCCATTTTTGCAATAATAGCTTGGTCCACCGCGGGATTAACCGCATTTTATATGTTTCGTATATATTTCCTTACTTTTGAAGGACATTTAAGTGTTCATTTTCAAAATTATAGTGGTAAACAAAAAATACCCTTCTATTCAATATCTTTATGGGGTAAGGGGGTTTCGAAAAGAATTAGCAAAAAATTTTGCTTGGGAACTATTGAAAGTTCTTCAAAAAGGACATATAGAGCTGATGAAAATTTTCAAAATATGATAGGGCCTTTTATTCCTAGTACTAGGACTCCTTTTGAAAAAAAAAAAACCTACCCTTATCCTTCAGAATCTGACAATACTATCTTATTCCCTCTATTTGTATTGGGACTATTTACTTTGGTGGTTGGATTTATAGGAATTCCTGTTAATAAAGAGGGGTTGGATCTCGATATATTATCTAGATGGTTAACTCCATCCATAAATCTTTTACATCCAAAATCAAAGAGTTATATGGAATGGTATGAGTTTGTGAAAGATGCAGTTTTTTCAGTCAGCCTATCTTATTTTGGAATAATTATAGCGTCCTTTTTATATAAAGTCCCTTATTCCTCTTTCAAAAAATTGGATCTCATTAATTCAGTTATTAAAAAAGGTCCTAATAGATTGCTTTTGGAA